CCACCCCAACGTCTATACAAAGGATTACGTATGGGAAATATTGAAACCGTCCTTTCCAGTAGTATTGCTGCTGTCTTTTTTGCAGCTTTTGTAGTTGCTGGAACTATGTGGTATGGTTCAGCAACTACTCCGATTGAATTGTTTGGCCCCACGCGCTATCAATGGGATCAAGGATACTTTCAACAAGAAATATATCGAAGAATTGGTACTGGGTTAGCCGAAAATCAAAGTTTATCCGAAGCTTGGTCTAAAATTCCTGAAAAACTAGCTTTTTATGATTACATTGGCAATAATCCGGCAAAAGGGGGTTTATTCAGAGCGGGCTCAATGGACAACGGCGATGGAATAGCTGTTGGGTGGTTAGGACACCCTATCTTTAGAGATAAAGAGGGACGTGAACTTTTTGTACGTCGTATGCCTACGTTTTTTGAAACATTTCCGGTTGTTTTGGTTGACGGAGACGGAATTGTTAGGGCCGACGTTCCTTTTAGAAGGGCGGAATCAAAATATAGTGTCGAACAGGTAGGTGTAACTGTTGAGTTCTATGGCGGCGAACTCAACGGAGTCAGTTATAGTGATCCTGCTACTGTGAAAAAATATGCTAGACGTGCTCAATTGGGTGAAATTTTTGAATTAGACCGTGCAACTTTGAAATCTGACGGTGTTTTTCGTAGCAGTCCAAGGGGTTGGTTTACTTTTGGACATGCTTCATTTGCTTTGCTCTTCTTTTTCGGACACATTTGGCATGGTGCTAGAACCTTGTTTAGAGATGTTTTTGCTGGTATTGATCCGGATTTAGATGCTCAAGTGGAATTTGGAGCATTCCAAAAACTTGGAGATCCAACTACAAGAAGACAGGTAGTCTGATACAAGATTGCTTTGGTACTATGATCGTTTTTATTTTATTTGACTTACTATAGGGTTGGGGTCCCGGATAAATCTTGATTTATCTCGCTTCCTTTTCTTTTGTTATTTCTTTATCCGGGAAACGATACCAAATAAACAGGTATGGAAGCTATAATTGTAAACCACGAGCGAATCTATGGAAGCATTGGTTTATACATTCCTTTTAGTTTCAACTCTAGGAATAATTTTTTTCGCTATCTTTTTTCGTGAACCACCTAAAGTTCCAACTAAAAAGGTGAAATGATTTTTCATTATCTCAATTAAAAGTAATGATCCTCCCAACAATGGGAGGATCATTACTTCAACTAGTCCCCGTGTTCTTCGAATGGATCTCTTAGTTGTTGAGAAGGTTGCCCAAAAGCAGTATATAAGGCGTACCCAGTAAAACTTACAAGTAAACCGGATAAAAAGATGGCAACTAGGATTGCTGTTTCCATTATTCTATACTTTTAAGTTATATAGTTTTAAGACCACAGTGGATCTATGATAAGATCATTTATTTACAACCGAATGGTATACAAAGTCAACAGATCTTAATGAATATAAAATATTATGGCTACACAAACCGTTGAGGGTAGTTCTAGATCTGTCCGCCCAAAACGAACTAATGCAGGGAGTTTATTGAAACCATTGAATTCAGAATATGGTAAAGTAGCTCCTGGTTGGGGGACTGCTCCTTTGATGGGTCTTGCAATGGCTCTATTTGCAATATTTCTATCTATTATTTTAGAGATTTATAACTCTTCCATTTTACTGGATGGAATTTCAATGAATTAGATTCACAAGAACCATTAACTAGCTTTTTAAATACAAATTCAATACAAAGTGAATCATTTAGATGTCTGATTTTTATCCCATTCGATTTTGGTAGTTCGACCGTGGAACTTCTTTTTTTTTCTGTATTTCCGGAATATGAGTGTGTGACTTGGTGTAATAGATCCTATGGATAGTACAGAGAATGGGTCTGTCATCTTGATAGAGATGGTTTTACTTCGTCGGATATTTATTATTTTAGTATCTGTAGCACGTAATATATGAAATAGATTAACAAAGTATTAGAACTATGATTCATACTTAATAGTCAGACCTTGTGACCGGACTCCAAAAAGTTTTTCAAAGAGTTAGAAGTTATAAATAGAAAGATTTTATTCTTTCAAACTTCTGTTTATTTTTATTTTGATCAAAGGACAAAGATTTCTTTGGATTTTTAGTCATTATAGCTATTCAGTGAATAAGTGATGATCCAACGGTTCTATGATTATTATATGATAATTTTTTAACTTTCTATGATTGATCCAACGGTTCTTACTCAGGGAATTTTGTGACTTCGTTTGAGAAGGTTTTATTGAATCATCGAGGTTATAGTATGAATCTGAGGTTTTAAGTGATTCATAGGGTCTTAACAAGAGAATTCCTATAAATAAAAAAAAAATAGCAGTAAAGCCGCATTACATAACAACAAAGAAAATAGGTAAATAGAAAATTCAAGAGGCCTATAACGATCAATATAGAGACGAATGAACTGACTTGAATTTTTGGCATTATAACCACAAGAAATAGTTTTCGGGTTTTTCTTATTTCCTATCGTCAGAAA